CGTAAATTCAAAAATTTTCGAAATAAATTAAATAGAAAATAGAAGAAAATAGAGTTAAGGTTCGAATTCCCATAGATAATATGGATAGTATTGTCTATAATGATAGACAAATGAAAGGCTTCCTGAAGTTTTTTTTTTATTCATCCCACTTGGTGAAAATGAGTTAGTTGAACTTGAAAATTAACTCATTGAAATTGAAAATAAGTAAACAATGGAATTTGAGTCCTTGAATGGTACCAATGAAATCAAGTACTAACTCACATTTCTTTTTCTTATTAAATTAATGGATCAACTTGTTACTTCCTATTGATTGTTACTTCACTTGCTATTGAAGATTTCTTTTCGACATATTCATTTTAAAGACATATTTATTTTATTTTAAAATTTTATTGGAGGGGGGGGGTTTCCAATTATGAGAATCCATCTTACTGCTTCTGGTCTTGGAGTTTCCATTATTATGAGAATCAATCCTACAGCTTCTGGTCCTGAAGTTTCGGCACTTGAAAAAGCGAATCTAGGGCATATCACTCAAATCATTGGCCCTGTGCTAGATGTAACTTTTCCCCCAGGGAAGATGCCTAATATTTACAACGCTCTGGTAATTAAGGGTCGAGATACTATCGGTCAACAAATTAATGTAACTTGTGAAGTACAGCAATTATTAGGAAATAATCGAGTTCGAGCTGTAGCTATGAGTGCTACAGAGGGGTTAACACGAGGAATGGACGTGATTGACACAGGAGCTCCTCTAAGTGTTCCAGTCGGCGGGGCTACTCTAGGCCGAATTTTCAATGTGCTTGGAGAACCTATTGATGATTTAGGTCCTGTGGATACTCTCACAACATCCCCTATTCATAGATCCGCGCCCGCCTTTATACAGTTAGATACAAAATTATCTATTTTTGAAACAGGAATTAAAGTCGTAGATCTTTTAGCCCCTTATCGCCGTGGAGGAAAAATCGGGCTTTTCGGGGGGGCTGGAGTAGGTAAAACAGTACTAATTATGGAATTAATCAACAATATTGCGAAAGCTCATGGGGGTGTATCTGTATTTGGCGGAGTAGGTGAACGTACTCGTGAAGGAAATGATCTTTACATCGAAATGAAAGAATCTGGAGTAATTAATGAAAAAAATATTACCGAATCAAAAGTTGCCCTAGTCTATGGTCAGATGAATGAACCGCCGGGAGCTCGTATGAGAGTTGGTTTGACTGCCTTAACTATGGCGGAATATTTCCGAGATGTTAATAAACAAAATGTACTTCTATTTATCGACAATATCTTCCGTTTCGTCCAAGCGGGGTCTGAAGTATCCGCCTTATTGGGTAGAATGCCTTCCGCTGTGGGTTATCAACCCACTCTTAGTACCGAAATGGGTTCTTTACAAGAAAGAATTACTTCTACCAAGGAGGGATCCATAACTTCTATTCAAGCAGTTTATGTACCTGCGGACGATTTGACTGACCCTGCTCCTGCCACGACATTTGCACATTTAGATGCTACTACTGTATTATCAAGAGGATTGGCTGCTAAAGGTATCTATCCAGCAGTAGATCCTTTAGATTCAACGTCAACTATGCTACAACCCCAGATTGTTGGTGCGGAACATTATCAAACTGCGCAAAGAGTTAAGCAAACTTTACAACGTTACAAAGAACTTCAGGACATTATAGCTATCCTTGGGTTGGATGAATTATCCGAAGAGGATCGCTTAACTGTAGCAAGAGCACGAAAAATTGAGCGTTTCTTATCCCAACCCTTTTTCGTAGCCGAAGTCTTTACCGGTTCTCCGGGAAAATATGTGGGTTTAGCAGAAACAATTAGAGGGTTTCAATTGATCCTTTCCGGAGAATTAGATAGTCTTCCCGAGCAGGCCTTTTATTTAGTAGGTAATATTGATGAAGCTACTGCGAAGGCTACCAACTTAGAAATGGAGAACAACTTAAAGAAATGATCTTAAATCTTTGTGTACTGACCCCGAATCGAATTGTTTGGGATTCAGAAGTAAAAGAAATCATTTTATCCACAAATAGTGGGCAAATTGGCATATTACCAAATCACGCGCCTATTGCCACAGCCGTCGATATCGGTATTTTGAGAATACGCCTTAACGACCAATGGTTAAAGATAGCTCTGATGGGGGGTTGTGCTAGAATAGGCAATAATGAGATCACTATTTTAGTAAATGATGCCGAGAAGGGTAGTGACATTGATCCAGAAGAAGCTCAGCAAACTCTTGAAATAGCCGAAGCTAGCTTGAGAAAAGCTGAGGGCAAGAGACAAATAATTGAGGCAAATCTAGCTCTCAGACGAGCTAGGGCACGAGTACAGGCCATCGACGTGATTTCATAACTATAAGTAGTTGGCGCGTCCGAAGAATGAAAAGAACTTCTGTTTAACGTAAAAACATAGGTTCTTTTCATTCTTATTCTGCCAACTTAATAGAATGATAATCATAATATAGAATCGGATTATCATAATATAGAATTGGATTCTAATA